TTACACTTACTGAAATTCTATTTTCAATTCTATTTTTATATGGTATAGACATATCCTGTTCTTATACAATACAAATAAGACTCTCTTGCTTTTACTGCGCCCAGGGTCTCTCTAAACTAAAGAAAGGACATTCATTCAAATCAAAATTCTAAATAATTAATAATAATTTTGATTTTTATTTTATTCATATTTTCATTTATTCATATTTAGAATTATATAATTTATATAATTATATATTAATATGAATAAAATAAAGACCAAATGTTATTAAGATGTATTATTAAGATATTATTATCAAATAATATTAATATAAATAATTAACTAAATAAATAATTAACTAAATTGATTTTTATTAATAATATGAATCTAATTCAATCAAAAGGTATTGGTATATTCTTTTCATTAAGATCCAGATAAAAAATTATTGCTTCTATTGATTAGATATGGAAGCAGAGTGCATTGATCGATTCTATCTATTATCTTTCCTTGTCCAAGATTGAATAGATTTGATTCACTGGGTTAATTGCAAGGAACTCTTGCATATAACAACTCATAGATTCCTATCCCAAAATTATGGGCTTTGAACCTATACTATGCTCGACTTGCGCCCAAAAAAAGAAAATTGAGTTATGAAATTAGAGCGCGAAGTCTTGAAACTTGAAAGAATCATTCTAAAAACCGATCTTTAGTACTCAAAATGGGTCCGAAATGACTGGATATTAATCAAATAAGAATAATACCTAGTAAGATCAACTACTAGTAAGACAAACTAATGGGTTAGGTTTCATATCAGTAAAAATCTTGATTTTGAAGCAAACCTATACACTGGGGCGCAGCACAGTGACAGAATCAGCCGAATGAATCGTAAATGCTCTGATCTATAGAAGAGATTTCTAATGGAATCGCGCGTTAGCCGACGATTCAACAGACCAAATGCTAAAACCAACTCACGGAAATCGAAAGGATGCAAACACTAATGGATTTAATTAAGACCAGACCAATTCATTATCTTTGAAAAAAAAAAAAAAAAGGGGGTTGTTTTTCCGCAAAATAAAGGCGATGAGTCGGGTGGTTCCTAACTCGCCCAAGTTCAAACAGACCCTCAATCTTCTTGCATAAAGTCAGCATCAGTAGAATTGGAATTAGGAACGATGAGCAATTAGGTTGGAGTATATTGGGATACAAATATTTATAAATATTCTATATCCCGGTCCAAGATCCGCGTGATTTACTAATTTACTATTCGATATTTGATTCCATTCGGCTTGGGTCTGATTGTAGTTTTTAGCCGGGCTCATGTCATGAGTTTGGCTTAAAAAATTCACTTATATTGGGTATACCGAGGATATACCAAAGAAAAGGAGTATCACTAACTCTTTGATCGTGGGTAGGAAGGAAAAATTCGTATGTATGTAATTGACTCACGAGGATTTCTCAAGAAGAATGGGTTTGTTTATCCGAAATTGGAAAAATGCCGATTGGGTCCATTCATTTTTTTTTTAAGTTTTATGCTTTGAATGATCCCCGAAGAACGAGCATGTGGGCATGATTCTATTTCGATGGAGCATGCAACCGGCCAGCTACAAACAATAATGAGGAAATGAAAACTATAAAACTATACAAAATAAAAAAATTCAATAAAAAAAAAAGAATTCCAAAATTAGGGCTATACGGACTCGAACCGTAGACCTTCTCGGTAAAACAGATCAAACTTATTAGTACCGAAATGATTCGAACTGTTTCAAAGACCCAACATGCATTTTTTTTTTTGCATTGGGCTCTTTCATCAACTGATATAGATATCAGCTAGTCCGCCATTTTTTTCTTCACAGAAAGATACCGAGATGGCTCCACGTGCTCTGATTTAGTATTTGTATTTCTGTCCAGGAGCAATACCAAAGTGTTTCAAAGAAGAATTACCTTGACGTAGGTCTGCCTCTGGCCTAGATCAACCTAAGTGAATTTAAGTTAAATGGAGTCTCTATCGCTCTGCCCAAAGCGTCAAATATGAAACTTCATACACCTTAAAGTTCATAGGACGAAAAGAGATTTTTTTTGAGGTCCTTGTACTCATTATGCCTAGCATTGAATGGACTGGGTATTCACCTTATCAATTATCAAATCTATGGCGGGTTCTTTTTAGCGCCTAAAATGGCACCGGAATTGGACCAATCAAATATTTGTCAGGCTATTGTTCTCTTGTTCCCTCGAATCCATGGAGTAAGACATAAATTTCTCAACTCAACAACTCAATAAGAGAAATTCTGTTGATTGCATGATGGACTCCTCTGAAAAAACATTGGCGCGCGTGTAAACGAGGTGCTCTACCTAACTGAGCTACAGCCCTTTTGTTTGTGATAAATATTTTAATCTATATAGAATTTCTTGTCAAGATGAATATTCCATGATCCAACATGATGGATCCCTATCTGTTTCTGTTTCCTGCGAAAGACAGGTATTGCTTAGAAGTAAGATTCCATCTATAATCCATCGATGTGAC